GCCTGAGCTTTCCGATCAACCAATCCCCTATTTCAGGGACATCTGTGTTTGTGTTAGGTAGGCCCAGGGATCACTGATTAGTCGAATGAGCCCATCCCTCTGGCCTATCATTTGTTGGTCGATCCGGCCGGCGGCTCCTGCATCTCCTACGTCTCTATGGGGGCCCCTTCATACAAGTTTGCTGCTAGGAGTCCCTCTAGTCGAATCAATAATCAATAGAAGTCCCAATAGAAGTTTACTGACCTGGCTCTTCAATCGACGATCTACTGCTCCCTCTTAGTTGCAGATGCCCATGCTTTGATTCGAAAGCCCTAGCCAGTGATGAATCCCCAGGAAGATCGGAGTATAAAATTCCTCCTCCCTTCAGTCCAGTTTGAACCCGTCCCAGCAACGAACACCTTCCTACTGCAAAGTGAGGCTCTGCCCTTCCCCTAGAATCCACTCCGGGTCGGAGGAGCAGCTAGTCCAACTTCTTGAGCAGCCGAGATATTGAACAACGAACATCTGATTGAATTCCTTGCCTCACCCTGAGATGAGAGGGAAGGTCGATTTGACTCGAATCCTGGACCTGATCTTTAATCCTACACCGGTTAATGATGCGATGGGAGAAGTTTTTATTTTTTCATTTTTTCATCAATGCTGGCCCAGTCGAGGCTCGTCCATGCTCAATCCCAATGGACAAACCTTCGATTTGCCCCTAGCTCTATAATCCACCCGTCTTCCCCAGTCCCTGAAAGCCGGGGGCCTAGCCCTCTTTCTCAACTCGAGTCTTAAGTTCAGCGGCTTTCATCGTTGACGAACACCTGCGCTAATAAGACAAAGAAATGGGGAGTCTATGCCTCTTCTTTATCGATAGGATTCCCATCATTTGCAGTCTCCGGCGAAGGAGACAAGGGCGAGGCACCGAACATGTTCTATCCTCAACCTCCATCCGTCATTAGTAATCTCAATTCGCTTTTCCTATTCACTAGTACACTGCGCGCTACAACTAGCAGCCCCTTTACTAGTAAGGGAAAACGCTAGCGCGCTAGCTAGCTACTTATAGTTATAGCCCCTACTTTCTTATTTATGGGATATTTGAAGAAGCCTGCTGAAAAACAGAAGCGCGTTAGCGCGCAACGGCTGATGAAAAGCCAGCCACTTGTTAGGAGTAGGTTTTGGCTTGCCCCTTTCTTATTATTAGTAAGATAGGTTTGGAACCCTATACAAGGGTTGCTGCTCGCCCCTCTCTCGTCAGGGGCTTATGCACTCCACTCGTTACCACTAAACGACGAAGCCAGGAGCGGAAGGAGGGACTTGAACCCTCAACCTCAGCCTTGGCAAGGCTATGCTCTACCATTAAGCTATTTCCGCCAGCTACGGTAGTGGCGAAGCACTACTGAGCAATTCACGTATCACTTGATACGGACGACTTCTGTTTTTCCGCCGGACCACAGTCTTGACCTCCGATCGAGCTACGAGCACGAGTAGGTAGGCGGCTAGAGGGGGAGGGGCGGCTGGGCTGCCTTTTCAATCTCCGGCCGCTCAGTGCCGCTATTGGTGTGAGTTGTAAGGAGTCTTGGTCTCGAGTCGAGCTGGGGCGTCATTTCATTCTCGTAACGGGAATGAGTGCACCGCAAGACCAGACAAGTTGCTCCCTCGCCTCGCAGCGGCGGCATCTGTCTTTTAAGTTAAGTCATTTCCTAAGACGGCTCCTCTTATTCTACGATAATCCAAGCTGCAGCTCCACGAGTCTGCTCGGAACCGGTCGATTCCTGAGCCATTCGTTCTCCCCTCTCGGTTGGCGTTTGCCAGCCACTAGAGCAAGTAAGAGAACCTACAGTGAATGAACTTAAAGAACCGCAGATTTTGACCGGATTGTACACCTTTGTGTCTGGCTATGTATATGGATGTGCATAAAGAAGGGACGGGACATCTCTCTCCTTTTTTTGGGGGGGAAGAGAGAGGGAAGAAGCTGCAGCGGCACCTCACGAACTTCTTACTGGGGCAGTACTATACTATAGGCGCGAGTGTTTGGATGCACGTGTTTTGTTCATATTCCTGCGCAGTTAAGAGAAAAATTGTCCCCAAGGTAACCACTTCTGTCTTTCTTGGATATGCTCAGTCCGGGTATAGATGCTATGACGTGAAATCCAAGAGACTCGATGTATCCTTGAATGTTTTCTTTAATGGGGTCGCCTCATATTTTCCTTAACCTAATTAAGAAGCCCTGGGGGAGAATGGGGATGGAGATGTATTGCGGCCTTCTCCTGTTCATCAACTCGAACCTCATTCTTCTGCAGTTGATGTTACGGATCAGCCTCACTCTTCAGGCCAGCAGCTTTGCTCAGCATCTTCTGCCGATTGTCAGCCTGTTCAGCTGACCTCAGAGGATTCCAGTCACCCGGCACAGCATGTTTATTCTCGGCGGCGATTACAGTCTGTTTCCCAGGGTAAGACTACTCCAGAAGATCAGCAGTCTAGCCCAGTCGCTTCCTCAGATTCTGGATCCCTCTCTCAGGTTCGTCGATCCTCTCAAGTTTCTTATCCCGTTGAAGGATTTTTATCTTATCTTATGAATCGTTTTCCCCAAAACATCGAGCTTACCTCATGTCAGTTCAATCTTCTCATGAACCTGAATCATTTGCTGAAGCCTTCAATCATTCTTGCTGGAGAGATGCTATACAGGAAGAAATCAATGCCCAGGAAAAAAAAGAATAAGACTTAGTCTCATTGCCTGCAGGGAAACAAGCCATTGGCTGCAAGTGGATTTACAAGATCCAGCATAAAGCAGATGGCTCGGTAGAGAGATACAAAGCTAGATTAGTAGCTAAAGGATTCCTTCAAGAATATTGAGTCGAACCCATTTAGAGATAGGGGAAACATTTGCCCCAGGTTGCTAAAATGACCACCATTCGTGGCATTCTTGCCTTGGCTGCAATCAAAAAGTTGCCCTTATTTCAACTTGACGTGAAGAATGCCTTTCAACAACATAAGGGAAGGAGGGATCCGCAAGAATAAGTTTCTATTCAGCCTCCTCCAACTCCAGGCTTCTCTTCTCCTAGGAATCCTAACTTGGTATGCAAGCTCAAGAAAGCGATTTACGTTACGGCCTCCGACAAGCTAAAGCAGGCACCAAGAGCTTGGTTTGAAAGGTGCAGCAGCATGTATAAGAGCCGAAATAGGAGTATAGGAAGGAGCCGGTTTTCAAAGAAGTCAATCGGATCATTCAATGTTTATAAGGAAGTCGACATCAGGTATTGTCCTTCTTCTGGTTTATGTGGATGACATTGCTTTCTCTAGTAATGACTTAGCTTCGATAAATGAGCTTACGAGAACATTAAGAACCCAGTTTGATATGAAAGATTTAGGGGACTCAAAGTCTTTTCTGGGGATTGAAGTGATGAGGTCGCAAAGAGGTTTGGAACCCAGTGCAAGTATTCAATGGATTTATTGTCAAAAGCTGGTCTTTCTGCATGCAAACCGGAACAAGATCTAAAATTAGCCTCAGATGCAGGAGAGCTATTGGATGACCCATCTACTTACAGGAGACTTGTTGGGAGCCTTTTCTACCTTACTAATTCTCGCCCAGACATTGCTTACGCTTACAACATAGGGGGGAGTGATCCGCCGATTTTTATGGACAAGCCGAGATCATCTCACTTAGAAGCTGCTTTTCGGATTCTGCGATACATCCGGGAAGAGGTTGATTCTTGCCTACGTCATCCTCTCTTCAGCTGTCTTGTTACTCTTATACTGATTTCATTAAGGCAGTAGATTATTCTGATTGGACTTCGAACATCGTCCCCGTGCCCAAGAGGGATGGACGTGCTCGCGTATGCATCGATTTTTTAAATCTCAATAAAGCATGTTCCCAAAGAGGATTTTCCGCTGCCGAACATTGATTTGCTCGTGGACAGGACTATTGTGAAAGTCTGCCTACTATACTACTACTACTACGATTTGCCGACGATTAGAAATTCTCGTCGTCGGCTTCCTCGAGGTAGAGTTCGTTTTGTAACAGGAGCCCCGTTGGGCTTTTACGGAGCTTGGCCTGCTTTCGCATTAACTCACCATTGGTGATTTGGTTCGTAGCAGCCCAAGTATATCCAGGAGTTCCTTTTACACGCTACGCTATCCTCGGTGACGATATCGTCATCGGAGATGAGCGGGTGGCTGAGCGTTATCACGAGCTAATGTCGCAACTGAATGTTCCATTTTCGTTAGAGAAATCGTTAGTATCGTCAGTTGGTGCTTTGGAGTTTGCTAAGCGGTTCTTCGTACGCGGGGTGACTAAGAACTTGAGTCCCGTCTCCTGTCGCATGTTAAGATCCTTAGTTAGTTCCATATCCCTTGTTTCTGTAATGAGGGCCATTATGTCTACGGATCTTCCATTGTCGTATCGTTTACGGGAAGCTGGGTACCGGGTGTATACTCGACGCACGGCGCCTCCTGGGAAACACTGGCATCGGCATTTCCTCGTCTTTCACTCACCGAACGGTGTGTGTCCTCTCCCTTTTTGGATCTGGTTAAGCGCAACCACTGGTAAACACTTAACCTGTTATCAACAAGGTATGGTGAGGGGGTACCTGATTAGGCTCTTGACCCCTCGATTCCCGAGAGACTCGGTGATCTCGGAGTTATTCGAAGCCTGGTCAGAGTACGACTGGTTAGGAGAGGCATGGGTTTTGTCCGAATGGATGAAGTCCATTCTCTCTTACTGGTCTTGGTACTACACTATCGCGGAGGATCTCAATACTCCCATTGAGGCGCTACTTAGTCCTCCGGTTGTGCCACTGGTGACTAACCGTACAAATAAATTAGATCATTTTAAGAATTACGGCGCAGTCTTCCGGTGTTACGACCTGGTGCTCTCTTGTGAAGAGCCAAAAGCTCTTGACCTAGGGGGGTTCGGTCCAGTGTGTTCACCTCAATTTGCGCCCTATTTGAGACTAAAGCAGGCGGGGTGGCGACCTCGTCTTAAGATAACGTCTAGGCAATAAGACTTTAAGCGCACCTGAGCGCCTTTGCCCATAGAGAATACTGGGGACGAAAGTCTCTGGGGAGTTCTATGGAGCAAGTCTCCCATTGCTTTCGCAAACCAGTGGGGACAACCCCCCCAAAAAAACGAGTTTTCCACGCCGCGATGTTTATTTGAAATATGAGCCGCTAAAATTTGTCCCTTTTGAATGCATTTACCCCTATGAACCTGAGGTTTTTGATGCATACAAGTCTTTCTGTTGGAAGGCTTATACATAACCAAAGGAATGCTTATAGTGTCTCCATTACCTGATAAAACGATCTTTTCCGGTAAAAAGAATGAGCTTTCCCTTGTGTTCGGCTATAGCGGAAACCCCCGAATCTAGAGCTTATGGTCTTAAAAGCGTTCCAACCCAGTTCCAACAATGCACTTCTCGGCACATCATCGGTAGGGGAAAGCGGAACTGCTTGACGCTGCATACTAAAAACAACAAACCCGATTCGCATCATTATGCTCAATAAAAGGAATGGGGGAAGCTAAAATCCAAAATATTGGAAGGAAGGGAAAAATGCTTCGAAGATGAATCTGTTCCCCGGAGCTGGAACAACTTGTTCTTCCTGACCCGATTCAACGCCAAAGAATTCCCTGTCGCTACCATATAGTATTCATCTCTCCTGAAGAAAGCATCTGTTCCTTGATCTCTAAGATATTTCATAAAATTCTGTATGGATCCTCAATCACCAATCCTTGCATGAATATGGGTTGTGCTCGAGAGGCTATGAATCGATTGGACCTGCCAATCGAATGAATCGTAACACTCGTAATGATCGACTTTACGAAGATTCCATTGGATTCCGGAAGCTCGTAGCATTGGTCCGGCCCCATTCGCAAACTGAAGAAGCTGGGCGTGCCCGCCGGCCCCTGACCTGCCTCCGATTACTGAAAGTGAATTCGTTTTCTATTATCCTAAGCCGGCCTATCATTCATTGGTTAGGTTTAGGGAAAAAAGCTAGCTGGAAGTCATCTCTTCTTCCCAGTGAAAGCTAAAGGCCCTGGTATAGTAGGAGTGTGGTGCGTGCTCTCTCTATTCTGTAGATGCGCTCCTGGGAAGGGAAGCCGAAATTCTTGATGTAGATCGATCAATCCCGCCCTGTTCAAGTGATCGCCCCGAGCCGAGCGAGATTGGGGATCGCCTTAATGACTGTTCGTAATGGGCCCTACCATTTGACGTACGTATGCCATGTAGTTTTTGTTTTTGTATCTTTGCCGTCCCTCAGCCCCTCTCCCACCTTTTCTATCTATCATTAGAAGTAGGGCGGCCGTCGATCGACGAATTGAGAAAGATAGGACCGGGGATTCCATTTCAATAGAGAAAGCTATCGATGGTCACATTGGGACGGGAACAAATGGGAAGTGTGCCCCCGGTTCTATTCCTTTTTTTGTTCGGCTGAGACGGCAGTGAGCAATCGATAGAGAGCAAGGGATGCTAGCGCTCTGATCCTAGTATTCCTCGCTTCAGTAGGTTCAGGAAGCTTTGGCATCGGGACGCATTACGATAGCTAGGCCGGGTGGGATTATCTATCGGATGGTTATTTTCATCAAGTGGATCCTTTGCCCCTTACCTCAGTAGCTGGGCCCGGAAGGCGGTAACCGGCTTTGGTGAAAACTCTTCCGCAAGGGATTTGAATGAAGTGGAACCGATTTCGAATCAATCGGTCAAATCACTCGACTGCGGAAATGAATCTAAAGAGGCCCATTAGCCCGAACCTTTCGTCGGCCAAAACAAACTCCTATTCTTGGCTCCGGAGGTCTCTTCTATTCAAATTAAAAAAAGTCAGTATGCGGTCCCAAAATCCCCTCCGAGACTTCTGCTTGACTGCCTGCTGAAAGGCCTTTATGTCTTGCAGTTGGCTACCTTCCACTTGGCCTCTTCTGCTCTTATATCTCGGATATCTCCAGCCCGGTGATGAATCTTCTTCCACTCTCAAACCTCTAAGGAGTTTTAGAGCAATGTCTTTATTGGCGGTTGCGCGACCTTCGATTGAAGCTACTTCTGCGGATTGCGACTGCACCTGGGGTTGGATCAAGGCTCTCAGTCGCTCAAGACGTCGATGCGCCACCGGGTCGACCCGCAACTGGTCCGACGCAACTTACCGGTGATAGTCCCGCTATGGAAACCAAAACAACGTCTGGTGCGCCCTCCTCTACTCCTATTTCGGCTCTTATACATGCTGCTCCCTGGCCCAGTCTTTCTACCCAAGCATATCTTCCAAGACCTCAAGACTCATTTTGATATGCGCATGTTGGAACCGATGAGTGATCAGAGCGACCCGCAACTTACCAGCATGGGGAGTTGCGATGGATGCCAAGATGAAGACTCCTCTGCGCCAAGGATCTTAGGGGTACCACAAATAGTTGGATCGTAAGACTTTCTCTCACATCCCACTTCCTTCCTTCCTAGACCGCTCCTTTTCCTACAAACCTCGTTCCCTCGGTTACCTTTGGATCTGCGTTCAGAGAAAGGTTTGGAACCCTTGACT